CATTTGACTACGTACCACTAAAGGGTTTAATCGTAAACTTGACAGATAACCCAGAAACTCTAAATTATCTTTAGATAATTGATTTATATTGACCTTTTGCGATTGAAACCATACGGAAAAATAACATTGCCATAAATTAACAAAATAATATTTCCATTTATTCATCAGAAGCGGCGTATCCTTTGTTGTCAGAATGCATCTTCCGCGATATCTAACATAATGTATGAAAGGATCCTTGAGCAACCCTAGGATCGCCGGAAAATTATTAACAAAAACTTTTAAAAAATGTTGTATTTTTCCATAGAATAAAATTCGCTCAAAAAGGATTTCATAAGATGTCGATCGTAAATGCGAAGACCGTTTGCGTATAAAAAAAAAGATGGATTCGTATTCACATACATGAGAATTATATAAGAACAAGAAAAATCTTGGATTCAAAATTGATTTTTTTTTAATATAAAAATTCTTCCAATTGCAATACTCGTATAGACAGAACCGAAAAAAATGCAAATAAGAGGCATCTTTTACCCGGTAACGTAGGGTTTGAACCAAGATTTCTAGATGGATGGGGTAAGGTATTAGTACATCTAAAACATAATTAAAATGTGCTAATTTGTCTTCTAAAAAGGGAAATATTGAATGAATTGATTGTAAATTATAAGATTTTTTTAATTGTTTTCCGTGGAAAGAAGATCCTAATCTTAGGGAAAATGGAATTTCTACAATCACTGCAAATAAAACGGATATCATTTGATAATAGAAAAGACTGGTATGCCCCAAAAAGGGATTTTTGTTCAAATCCTTAGTGGGAATAATCAAACGATTCTGTTCATACATTCGAAAAATTAAACGTTTCACAATGAGTGAACTGTATTTTTTGTCATAATCCGTATTTTCCAAGAAAATAGAGCGATTTCTATTTAATCTATTTAAACCATGATCATAAGCAAGTACATAAATATACTCCCGAAAAAAAAGTGGATATAGAAAACTCTGTTGCCGAGCCCCATCAAACTCTAAATCTAAATATCCTTGAAATTTTTCCATTTGGATTGAAATTCGATTTGAACTAAAGGTAAAGTCTTTATTTTCTTGAGTTCTGAAATGACACATAGTGCGATACAGTCAAAATAAGGTATTAGATTACGAAAGCAATAGATACCTCATAAACAGGTAGACTGCTAACCGGATTCTCTATCTTTAATAGGTTTCTGTTCGTTATATTATAGAATAACAAAACAAGATGATTAGAAATCCTTTATTTTTTTAACCTAATCGCTCTTTTGATTTTGGAAATATATATTTTTTATCAATATACTGCTTCTTTTACACACTCCAACCTAACCCAAATGGACTTGGTAAAAAAATAATTAGGACTCATGAAAAAATTGACAATAACACGCAAGAAAAAAATGCCTTCCCATACCCGTATTAGGCACTAATCTATTTTTAACATTTAATTAGATCGGGTAATTTTTCAAATTACGAATGGAAGCTCGTTTCTTTTTTTTTTTCCTGGAATCAGGAAAACTGGTTTTTTTATCCATCCATTTATATTTATTCACTTGACCCAAATTGGAATTCCTTTTTTTTTTTTGCGACATCGAAAACACAGGTTGTACCGATCAGGAAAGCAAAAAAAACTTTTATCTGAATTCTCCCTTGATACGACATGCTATTTTTTCCATTCATTCCTTTCAGGATCAGTCGTGGTCTTACAAACTCTACCGCAGATCTGGACGAATCCTTTTCTTCATACAAATGTGTAAAAGATGCTAGTCGCACTTAAAAGCCGAGTACTCTACCGTTGAGTTAGCAACCCCCAAAAACAAAAAAAAAAGAACGTACTGAAAATATGTAGATACAACCAGAATAAAGAAAAAAAAATTCAGTCGTGTGTGCGTCAGGGATAAATAGATCCATTTATCTATGAGAGAATTATATTTGTTCCATACACTGTTGTCAATATGATTGTGAATTTTTCATATAGTGACAAGAATAGAAAAAATAAATAAACAAGCTTAACCCGGTAGTTCATAGAATGAATGAAAACTAAGCCAGTTAGGGTAATCTCAAATCTTTTTAGACTTTTTTAGACCCATTTTTTATGATGAATAAATTATTCATATAATAATATATATATTAGTTTTATTCAGAATTAATATATTATTTTATATACAGTATTATTTTCTATAGAGTAAAATTTTGTATTTATAAAAAAATTAGAATTTATATAATATTTATATAATATAGATCCAAAAATTTTTTCATAAATTTGTTTATTATTATAAAACATAGTAGTTGTTAGCAGGGTATTTTTGAGTATTCGTACCTTAGGAGGAATACTAATAATAAATGGAAATTCTAAAAAATCAAAATAAATATGATGGAAGCGAAAGAGGAGGAAAGAGAAGAGTAGATAAAATTTGATATCAAGCTATATACGAGTCTTTCACATCCTCTTTTTTATAGTTCATTAATTCAATTTCGTTTTATTAAGACTTAAATTCCGTAAAAATCCCTGCCTTCTTTGAAATATCATGAACTGTTCTTGTTGGTTGAGCGCCTTTTTTAAGAAAATCGAGAATAGCAGGAAGATTTAAATAAGTTTGATTAGTTATCGGATCATAAAAACCCACCTTGCTAAGATCTCTTCCTTCTCTTCGGGATCGAACATCAATTGCAACGATTCGATAAACGGCTCATTGGGATAGATGTATATGAATAATACCCCCCCCCTAGAAACGTATAAGAGGTTTTGGCCTCGTACGGCTCGAGAAAAAAAAAATTCAATGAGTAGAAGTTAACTTTAACTCTCTGTATAAAATTCAAATAGTAAATTCAAATATTAAATAGATTAATAAAAAGATTAAATCAATTAGCCAGTATTGAAACCCTAACTATTTTTTTCCATAAAAAGCATTCGTAACATTCGTACTCTCGTAACTCAAGTTAAATAACTCTCAAATATCTCACCGGAGAATCCTTAAGTACTTTTTTTATTGAGTAGTCTCTAGCCCTTTTTTTGTTTGTCTCATTTTTTATAATCAATTTTGATTCTGATCTAGTTGTTCAAACAATTGAAAACTGGATTTCCTTGTTTCAGGATTCTTTATCCTTACTTTGAATCTTTAGGTTTAGACATGACTTCGGTGATCTTGAATCGTTTTATTAAAAAAGGGCAGCAACAAGCCCCTTATTTTGTTTATGATTTCTTTTCTTTCTATACAAAGAATCATACAAACGCTTGATTCACGCATGATAGACTTTTGATTCAAAGAATTTTACAATTTTAAGAAAATTTCCTTTTCCATTGTAAAATTGCTTGAAAGGACTTTTTTTTTCAATATAAAAAGACTTACGAAGTTGTTCCAACTTATTGATTCGCACTAACCCTAGATCCTTACTCCCGCGAAAGGAATAAAAACTTTCTATTCTCCTCGAGCTCCATCCTGTACTCTTTTTTATATTCCAAAAAAGTGTAGGACTCTAGTAAAATAAATAAAATAGAAAAAAAAAAATGTCGAGCCAAGAGCACCTTTATTCCTATATAAAAAGTGGCGGATGAAAAAATCCACAGCAGATCATGTCCTTCAATTCAAGTCGCACGTTGCTTTCTACCACATCGTTTTAAACGAAGTTTTACCATAACATTCCTCTAGTTTGTGTAATTGATTCAATTATGGAATCATGAATAGTCATAGTTCAGTCAGTATATCGTAATCTATACTTTTTCTTTCTCTATGAATAGAATAGTGAATTTACGCGTAAAGGTTCAGTCAGAATTCAAATGAATCCCATATTAGTTTGAATATAAATCTCTATTTATATATATATATAAATAGAGATTTTTTTTTATTAAAACTCTTAGAATCTATGGTTCTACCTTACTTACCCGCATCACACACAAATTAAAAAAGCAAATAGATTTTTTTGAATTCGGTTGAAATGATGAAAAATAAGTTTATTCTTCTTTTCATTTCAATATTTTATTCTTAAAAACTATTGGATTTTTAAACAGAAAGAGAAAGATGGTGTACAAAGGCAATAGAAGATTGATTACGTAATGGCTGTACTCTGGGACGGAAGGATTCGAACCTCCGAATAGCGGGACCAAAACCCGTTGCCTTACCGCTTGGCTACGCCCCATTTCGATTTTTTTTTCAAGACTACTAAAAGAGTAATATTCCTATTGGTTGTTCGTCAATTCAAAAGGTAATATAGATTACATTAGTGCTAGAGTTTTAACACGTGTAGATAGCAAATCAAACTTACTTTATTGATCATTACATAGAATTCAATTAAGATATTGTATGAAAATATTATTTCTTTCATTCTCATAAGAGAATGAAAGGATTTTTGATTGAGTAAGTTCAACAAAGTCTTTTTAGACTATCTTTCTTTATTTTTTTCCTTATATAAAAAATTTATTAATAACTCAATCAAAATTAAATTATCCACAACAACACCCATTTTTGTTATGCTTAATATATTTAATTTGATCTGTATTTGTTTGAATTCTGCCCTTTTTTCAAGCACTTTTTTAGTCGCCAAATTGCCGGAGGCCTACGCCTTTTTGAATCCAATCGTAGATGTTATGCCCGTAATACCTCTTTTCTTTCTTCTCTTAGCCTTTGTTTGGCAAGCCGCTGTAAGTTTTCGATGAAATTCTTAATACTGTCTTAAAAAAATTCACGATTTTTATTCTTCCAACAATTCAAAAGATCAAAAAAATCTTGACGTATGAACGAACTCTCAATTCAAACATTGAATTTTTTTGGTAGCCATACTAAATCTGGATCATTTCTATTTCCTAAATTTTATCCTCTTTTCCCTAAATGAAAGAACCTAATTAGATTTGAGTTCACCAAAAAAATATCTAGATGTTGGTATGCAAATCTGTTTGAAGATAAAAGATTCGACTATGTATCTTAATTACAAATGACTTTCTGAAACCTTTTTTTTTTTATTGGTATCAAAATTAGATATTTGGTATAAAAATAGAGAATCTAGTCTCTTTTTTTTTTTTAGTAAGATCTTGGAGATTGTGTAATGCTTACTCTCAAACTTTTGGTATACACTGTAGTTATATTCTTTGTTTCTCTCTTCATATTTGGATTCCTATCTAATGATCCAGGACGTAATCCGGGACGTGAAGAATAAAAAAGAAAGGTTTTTTATTGCTTTATTTAATTAGTGGAAATAGCGAATTTTATTAGGATTTTATCTATTACACACCATCAAAAGGAGAAAGGGAAAGAGAGGGATTCGAACCCTCGGTACGATTAACTCGTACAATGGATTAGCAATCCAACGCTTTAGTCCACTCAGCCATCTCTCCTAATCGAAAAGGGATACTTAATGAGGTTCCATTAAACAAAAAAAGGCTTGAAAAAGAACCTTCTCCACTTTATTCTTAAAAAGCTTTCTTTTTTTTGTATAGATTATTCTTTATATTATATTATATATATTTTTTCATTTTCTATATTTTATTATATATATATAATTTTTTTTTTATTATATAAATATAGTTATCCTCTATTTATATATATATAATATATATATATTACTATTATATAACTGTTTTTATAGAACTTTCTCAGTAATTCTAGTTACATTAAAAATTTAGATAAAGATTAGATAAAGAAAAGGCGCGAAAGATAAATAGAAATAATTAAAACCACAATAATAGAAATAGAGAATCCTTTTTTTATTTTTTCTCGTCAAAACACAAGTAAAAGATCTTTTTTATTTTAATAGCCTGGCCTGGTCAGTCCCCAGCCGGGCCTTTTTTTGTTAAAGTTAAAAAGACTAGACTCATCCGATGGATTTTTAGACAAAAAAGATTTTAAATTGAAAAAAAAAAAAGTGGAATTGAATCCGCTTTTACTAATTTTATTAAGTCAACGCTAGAATTTTCTTATTTTTTTTTTCAGATTTTTTTATTACACCCCCGATTACTTTGTTCGACAAAAGGTTAATTTATATACAATAATTGCATTGTAGCGGGTATAGTTTAGTGGTAAAAGTGTGATTCGTTCCTTTAATCCCTTTAATAGTTAAAGGGTCTCTCGGTTTGATTCATCTTCCGATCAAAAATTTTATTTCTTAAAAGGATTTAGTCCTTTCCCTTTCAATGAAAAATTCAAGGAAGGTTATAGATTCTCGTAATTTGTATCCAAAGACTCTAATCAATTGTAAATTTGGATTATGAAATTCCGAAACATAATTTTTGAATTGGATGACTATTTACAAGTCAATAAGTATAACAAGAGGATCCATGGATAAAGCTAGAAAAGTTTCTTTCTAATCGTAACTAAATCTTCAGTTCTATTCATTGTTTGGTATCGAAAAAATTGAAGCAAAATAGCTATTAAACGAGAACTTTGGTTTACTAAAGACATCGACATATTATATTGTTTTAGCTCGGTAGAAACCAAATACTTTTCCTAAGGATTCCGTTAATATAGAAATAAAGAACGAAGTAACTAGAAAGATTGTTCGAGTTCGCCTGATCTATCTTCTAGAAGGATCATCTAGAAAGCAAAATTTTTTGTGAAAGTACCCAGACGGAAAAAAAGCTAACATAGATGTTATGGGTCGAATTTTGATTTCGTTCCCGTCTTTTTTGATTTGGGAATTTCTCCATCCATCATAAAGGAGCCGAATGAAACCAAAGTTTCATGTTCGGTTTTGAATTAGAGACGTTAAAAATATAAAAATGATCGATCGACGTCGACTAAAACCCTTAGCCTTCCAAGCTAACGATGCGGGTTCGATTCCCGCTACCCGCTCTAAATTCACAATTGCCCCTTTTTTTTATTAGAGACAATTTTAATTTTCTCTATTAGAATTGTCTAATAGCAATTGTGTATTGAATTAACTTCAATACACAATTGCTAAAAAGATTGCGCACATTCTTTTTTTTTTACAATTGGTTTAACAATTGGAAAGTAAAAAAAAAGGGAAAAGCGTCCATTGTCTAATGGATAGGACATAGGTCTTCTAAACCTTTGGTATAGGTTCAAATCCTATTGGACGCAATATCAATATAGATATATTGATATTTATCTATTATTTCCATTTCTATATATTCTATTTCGAAAAAAGATAAGAAAGAATATAGAATAAGAAACAAATTCTGAATGCTTTAAGATTTCATATTAAACAGATATTAGTTATATACTTCTTTCTATTATATACTTATAGACTTCTATTTATAGAATTTCTTAAAAATTGAATTAAAATTAAAGAGTAAAATTGACTAAAGAATCAAAAATAAGAACGTTTCTTTTTTTATAATTTCTCCTGAAGTAGAAAACGTTCCAGTTGCTCTTGAATACCTTCTTTCAAAAAGCTTTCTGCTTCAGCGGTTAATGTCTTGGTAGAGGCTATGATTTCTTGAAACTGAGGTTTATTCGTTTTTAAGTAAGTGCGTAACTGAACGAGAAATTTTCTTACTTGTCCAATTTCTAATCCATCCAGATAACCATTTGTTCC